TTAGCCGTCTATAGAATTAGCTTCAACAGCAGCTAGATCCAGAGGGAAGTTGTGAGCGTTACGTTCGTGCATAACTTCCATACCAAGGTTAGCACGATTAATGATATCAGCCCAAGTGTTAATTACACGACCTTGACTGTCAACAACAGATTGGTTGAAATTGAATCCATTTAAGTTGAAAGCCATAGTGCTGATGCCCAGAGCAGTAAACCAGATACCTACTACTGGCCAAGCAGCTAAAAAGAAATGTAGAGAACGGGAGTTGTTGAAACTAGCATATTGGAAGATCAATCGGCCGAAATAACCGTGAGCAGCTACAATATTGTAGGTTTCTTCTTCTTGACCAAATTTGTAACCTGCATTAGCGGACTCATTTTCCGTAGTTTCCCTGATCAAACTCGAAGTTACCAAGGAACCATGCATAGCACTAAATAGAGAGCCGCCGAATACGCCAGCTACACCTAACATGTGAAATGGATGCATAAGAATATTGTGTTCAGCCTGGAATACGATCATGAAATTGAAAGTACCAGAGATTCCTAGAGGCATACCGTCAGAGAAGCTTCCTTGACCGATAGGGTAGATCAAGAAAACAGCAGTAGCAGCTGCTACAGGAGCTGAGTATGCAACAGCAATCCAAGGACGCATACCTAGACGGAAGCTAAGCTCCCACTCACGACCCATATAGCAAGCTACACCAAGTAGGAAGTGTAGAACGATTAGCTCATAGGGACCACCGTTGTATAGCCATTCATCAACAGAAGCTGCTTCCCAGATGGGATAGAAATGCAGACCAATGGCTGCAGAGGTAGGAATAATAGCACCGGAGATAATATTGTTTCCATAAAGAAGAGAACCGGAAACAGGCTCACGAATACCATCAATATCTACTGGAGGAGCTGCAATGAAAGCGATAATGAATACAGAGGTTGCAGTCAATAGGGTAGGAATCATCAAGACACCAAACCATCCAATGTAAAGACGGTTTTCGGTGCTAGTGATCCAATCACAAAAACGATTCCATAGGCTTGCGCTTTCGCGTCTTTCTAGAATTGCGGTCATGGTTAGAACTTGGTTTATTTATAATTTAATCATTAGAAGCTCCCAAGCATATACATAAGGCTTGTTATTCAACAGTATAACATGATTCATATCTGTATGTCAACCAGATATTTTGACATCTATATTTTGACATCTATATTAAAAATTAAAAGACTAAGATTAGTCTATAGAAATAGACTATCTTACATTTAGCATAGACTATATGCTTACTTTGTAAGCATATTTCACACTATATTAACAGTATAATATTATACCCGTAGATATAGACGCTATATTACATTCCTTATTACTTTATGGTTCCAAGTAATAATTACTAATAAAATTGGATTGGATCCAGAATAAGTAGACTTCTGTCTACTTACTATAGGACTTGGATCCCATTGATCTGGGTTGCCCGGGACTTGAACCCGGAGCTCGTCGGATGGAGTGGATTATCTACTCCTTTTCTAAGAGTAAAAAATCTCTCCCCAAACCGTGCTTGCAATTTTCATTGCACACGGCTTTCTCCATGTATAAATTTATTAATCATTTGGATCTCCGGGTGGAAAAATTCCATAGGATCATGAAGTGAGGTAATTGATCAATAAGCATTTCATTGGTAAAATCAGTTTTCTACTTGTTTATTCTGTATATTTTGCCAGGAATTAGATAGGGCATTTAATTTGGATAATATCTGAATTCCAAAATCGTTCTCTCTGTGAACGAGTCTTTGAAAAGGACGAAGAAATGAATTCTTGTTCTTTGAAGAACGATTTTGTGAAGAGTTCCGAACCTGATTCTTCCCGAACTACACGTATCGTACTTTTATGTTTACAAGCTAAAGTTTTAGCACATGGAAGTAGAAGTATATACTTTATATAATATAAACCATCTTTATTGATGGATCCACTGTAGTAATGAAAAAGATTTCTACAAATTCGATCGAATCGATCGAGGATATCATCATCTGTTAGACTGGTCCAGGATAATTTACTAATTGGATGGCCTGAGATGTCACAGAATTTTTCTTTAGCCAAAAAGAAAAGAATTGATCTAATCGGAGCTATTGGATTCAATTCATTGGTAACTAGATCGGTAATGAATAAATCATCTAGCATTTTGGTTCTAACCACGAGAGGTTTTATTTTAAAACTCAGAAAATAACCTAAAAAAAAGGAATCATTCTTGGATAATTCAAGAATACATATCCTATACGGTTTAGACCAAAGATGGAAATAATATTGCCAAAAATGAAACAGATGATATCTACATTTTTTCACTTGGAGGTGAGTACCCTTTAAAGCTATAAGGGATCTTTCTCCATATCTCACATAGTGGATGAAAGAATCCTTCAACAACCAGATCCTTTTGGTTGAAATATTGATAGGAAATATGACAATATGTTTGATCTTTCGATCAAAATGAGTTCGATTGGGAAAAGATCCATACAACAACGATCTTGAACGAGAAAATCGTTTCAGAAGAGGAACTAAAAAGGATTCGCATTCATATACATAAGAATTCCATAGGAACAGGGATAACCTCATATTTTCCCTCGGTACAACCAATGCTTTCTGCAAATTTTCTGCACTAAAACTATTTCTCCATTCATGGAGAATGAATCGTAATAGATGCAAAGAAGGAGTATCTCGGATCCAGCGACGAAAGGTCCGCACCAAAATTTCCGGATGAATCGAGTAGGGCACTCGTATATCTGATATATAATTGGAATGTGGGAATTTATCCTCGATAAGGGGAAATATGCAATGTATGGACCGAATACTCTTCCATCCACTCATTGTTTCTGCAAAATGTTTTGATCGCATTGCGAACGAAACTTCCAAGATAACTGTCAAAGCCTCTAGTACCGGTTCAGAATAAGAATTTATATTGCGATCAATAAATTGAATTGGATCACAATTCCCGAATAAACCAATTGAATCATTCTGTTGACGTATCCGACGAATCAAACGTTTTACAGTTAGGAAACTAAAATAATTAGAAATTAAAATTTCTATCGGTTCAGAGGAACTTGATCTATCTAAATTATGATCATGAGCAATTGCGTAAAGATCTTCTCGAAAAAAAAGTGGATATAAAAATAATTGTTGCCAAGATCTATGTTTGTTTCCATCTCTTTGAAACTCATCCATTTTAAAACCTGGGGCCCTAGAATAACCTCTTGGATTATGAAATGATACATGGTGCGATCTAGTCGGGACATAAGAAAGAATCTTTATCTGAATATTCTATCTACAATAGATCTTCATTCGTCATGAGGAAGAACAAAAATCTTTTATCTTGGCGGTCCGATCGCTCTCCTGACTTAGGGAATAAATTGACCTGGTCAGTACACTATTTCTCTTACACATTTGTTTTTGAGTATTTAGGACTCATTGCGGGTGTAGAAATCCCTGATCTACTACAGGGAAAAACTTCCCTTATCGGTTACTAAAATGCTCTTAACTTCTGAGTAGTAAAGGGAATTCCTCGTTGAAATGAGGAACAGAAGCTCGTTCCTCTGGTTTTACTTATGATTCAAGCCATCCAGCTTTCTCCATTGACTCGCTCGACTTAATCGAGTGTTGATTCGATCTTATTTCATAACTCATACATTTGTTCAAACAGCATAGAATATCCAATAGAATATTGGATACATTTGACTCCTTGAATAAAATACGTTTCTGATAAAATCAGATAAACAAAATAAAGTCTCATCAAGTCAAGATTGTTAGAACGACATGCTGCTTTTTCCATTTATTTCCTTTTCAGGATCAGTCGTAGTCTTACTAACTTTACCGATGGTATGGACGAAATTTTTACTTCATCCGAATGTGTAAAAGACCTTAGTCGCACTTAAAAGCCGAGTACTCTACCATTGAGTTAGCAACCCTTATTTGCTATTTGAAGAGATGTAATCGAAGTGATATACAAAGTTATTCCATATGAAATAACCGGTATGAGATTTGAATCAGAAATAAATAGAATATATTTATTCTATTTATTCTATGGAATAAATAAAAAAAAAAAAAATAAAGGATCTATTAATTTAGATCTACCATTTATGAATCAAATCATAAAATTTGATACGGATCAGGTTATTTTTGATCCGTCAAACGAATTCACAATGATTCGAAAACATCCTGAATAGTGGACCTAATGAAATATTTATTAGGAATTATATTGGCACAATGCGCCATTGTCAATCCCAGATTGTTGGATTGATACTTTAATTGTTGGATTGGCACTACATTAAGACGAAAAAATTATTAGATACATCAATTAAAAGATCCTACGCTTATATTAGGAATGACAGTAAAAAAAATTATTATTTGTTACGATAATTTGTTCTCAAGAAACTTCCAACTTTTCCATAGGAAGTTAGTTCCTGTATTTCATTAATTCGGTCCTTCTATACACTCCATCTTTTATCGTTCTTAGTCGAACGATTCAAATCTCTCTCATCTCCATATCAATAGAAAAAGATTTCTAATCTGCATACCTATATAGGATCGCAGGGCAATAATATACATGAAATGAGCATATAATAAGAGTAAAAAAAATGGATAATAAGAAAACAACCATGACACGAAACGTAAATAATAAATAAATCTCATGTAATTGAAATTTATTGCTAAATTTATTGGACCTAGACGTAGACGCATGACTTATCTCCCTTTTTTTAATTCTAAAGCACGTTTAAAATGATAAATTTTTGCCCTCAGAAAAATACCATGAACAGTTTCCGTAGGTTGAGCTCCTAATTCGAGGAAATTCACAATAGCACCATAAATTAAGCGAGTTTCATCCTTATTCATTGGATCATAAAAACCCAATTCCTAAAGAGCTCTTCTTTCTCCTCGAGACTTAACGTCAATGTAGGTAGCTCATTGGGATAGATAGACAAGATAACCCCCTATCCCCCCTGGAAAACGTATATGAAGGTTTATCCTCATATGGCTCGAGCGATAATTGTTCGTATAAGCTCTCCCTATTTATAGAAGGAATATCTAACTAGATAAACTTTATAAATTAAAGTTCTTATTCATCTTATTCCTTTGACTTCTCAAGGATAATAAAGATAAAATTTTTACTCGTAGCTCAAGTATGCTTGAGTAATGTTCAAAAACCAGAGAATATTACTAAAAAAGCATTTATCACCACTTTTTAAGCCGTCTTTCATCTATTTTCTCTCTCCGTTTTACGTGGAATATATCTCAATCCTTTATAATGTGATATAATTGTTTGATCGGAAATATAATTTTCTTGTTCTGAGATCAATTATCTTATCTTTGAATCATTAGGTCCAAGCCTTACTCTGGTGGTCCCCATCCATTACGGAATGACAGCAACGTACATTTCGTTATTTTCCACGTCGAGCAATAGGACGTGATTGATCCTTGTCGAATTCTATCTAGCTTTTCTCGAAATCGTTCGACTTAGATCGAGAATTGTTTCCTTATTCCACTTCACTATTCTAATCTTTGAGCTCGATGTAGACTTACAAAATGGTTATATCTCATTTATTTCATTTACACTAACCCTAAATTCTATCCCCTAATTGAAAAACGAATTTATATTTTATTCCTAGTCAAGCTCCGCTTATCTTTTTCAGAATATAAATGTTGAGCGAAGAGAATCTTCAAATAGAAAATGGCGGATGTCATAATCCACAGAACCAATCATGTCATTTAAGTCGCACGTTGCTTTCTACCACATCGTTTTAGACGAATTGTGATCATAAGGTAGATATCTGATCTGCTATAAAATAGATATGTAATTATGAATAGTCATTAACTTCATTATACACAATATTTATATTTACATAAATTCATTATCCGAGCTAATGCTAGGTATTGAACTCTTCTTTAGCTGCATACATTACTTCGACAGTAATGGTTTCAATGCCCTTTTGTCGTGCAAATTTCTCAGTATTTCTTTCTACCTTTTCTCTGACAAAACGGGGGATTTTATTTAATTCTAGTCGACTTTCAGGATTCCAAATTAGGCCTATATTTGTGGATAATGATTTGGTTATGATTTCTTTAGTATCATGACCACCAAAAATATCTAGAAGATGGTCCTCCATACCTAGAGCAAATGAGTTATAAACTAGATCAGCTATTTGATTAGTACCTTCGTAACCTAGAAAGGGTCGGTATCCCAAGGGAAAATTTTGTATATGAACTGGTGCAGAAATAACTCCACAAGGAATATCAAGACGTTTACCAATATGACGTTCCATTTGAGTACCAAATATTGCAGATGGTTCTACGTGAGCGATCATATCTCCTACTTCAGCATGATCATCTGTGATCAGTATTTCATCACAGAAACCTTGGATTTGCTCTTTAAACCATTCCGCATCGTGTTTGCAATAAGTACCTGCACAACTCACACGAATTCCCATCTCTCGAGCAAGTATCTTAGTGATTGAAGCAGCATGAGTTGCATCACCAAAAACGACTGTTTCTTTTCCCGTCAAATTCTGACAATCAATAGATTTTGAAAACCAAGCAGCTTGGGAAACAAATCGAGTTTGTCCGTCGATATAAGGTTCATAATCAACTCTTTTACTTGATGAACTACGAGCCAAGGTATTCACATTTTTGTGAATCTGGCGGATCCACTCCGCCATATCCACAGCCCCCATGGGGGCTGTGGATATGTAAGGCATTCCATATTCTTTATTCAAATACATCGCCGTCATTAAGCCCACTTCACGATAAGGAATTAAATTGAACCAAGCTTTTGGTAAATTTTTAAGATCTTCTACAGATCCTCCTTCAGGAATTATTTGATTAATTTCAATGTCCAGATCTCGTAATAAACGTCTCAACTCACGACAATCGTGTTGATTATGAAAACCCAATGTAAAAATTCCAATTATATTGACAGAAGGCGCATCTGTTAGGAATTTATCCAATTTTTTTTGTCTATGGCATCTATCTAAATAATATCGAACTACCTGTTCCAAAGTTCTATCTGCCGCCTGAATTTCATTCACTTGATAATGATCTACATCCGCAAAAATGACGTTGGAATCAGAAATTATGGATGCTCTATCCACAAAATTCTGTAAATCCTCTTGCAAGATACTAGAGGTACATGTAGGTGTCAATATGATAAGATCAGGACGTTCTTCCTTATCTTTACGAATAATATTATCCACAACTCTTTCTTGAGATCCACGTGCTAGTACGTGACGATCTACTATACTAGCAGTAGCAGCAGTAAAATCTCTTTCGCGTTCTAACATAGAACGCATTACATTAAAATAATCATCGCCTAGAGGAGCATGCATGATGGCATGCACATTTTTGAAGGAACTAGCTACTCGTAGGGTTCCAATATGAGCAGGACCAGCATACATCCAATGGGCTAATTTCATAAATTAGACTTTATTTCAATTTGATTTGTGTTCCCATCCTACACCATAAAAATATCCCTTTCTATATTTAATACCTATTTAAAATCATATTTCCCTTCCATAAGTATAGTCTATGAAATGACTAGAAATCAAAAGAAAGTAGAAATCCAATTTATACCATTATTTTATTCTTTAAATATTTGTCCCGTCTGGCTGGGACGGAAGGATTCGAACCTTCGCAATAACAGGACCAAAACCTGCTGCCTTACCGCTTGGCCACGCCCCATTCTTATCTGATGCTAATCAATACTCATATTAATAATAAATATAAGTTAAAGCAATGTTCCATTCTAATCTTAACTGCATTATTAGAATTCGATTTGCTATAATTTAATTGCTACGATTATTAAGAGATCTCTGAATCTCATACCAATAAATATGTGATTGCATCCTGCATTTAGATATAAGCCTGCTTAGCTCAGAGGTTAGAGCATCGCACTTGTAATGCGACGGTCATCGGTTCGATCCCGATAGCTGGCTCTTTTCTATTTTTTTTATTCCTTCCATTATAAACCATGTCTCGTTAGGATCTATGAAATAGGGAGAAAACTCTTCCTTTTATGATCGTCGGTCCACCGGGTCTGTCATGGCATAACGAAATGAATGATTGGAACATATTTTTTTAGACCTCTCCAATACAAACATAAATTGAAAAAATGTCGTTCTCCATATAAAATAATTACAATATTCGCACGGTTTATACTATTCCTCTTTCCAGCATTATTTGTTTATTTCGTAAAATAAGGAGTTTTTATGTCCCGTTATCGCGGACCTCGTTTAAAAATAATAAATCGTCTGAAGACTTTACCAGGACTCAGTAAGAAAACACCCAACAGAATTATTGAGAAGTCTGGCAAGAGAAAACATTCTAAACCTCCTAAACCTTCTAAATATCCTGTCTGTCTAAAAGAAAAACAAAGATTACGTTTTCATTACGGACTTACAGAGCGACAATTACTTCAATATGTTCGTATTGCTAGAAGAGCCAATGGACCCACGGGTCAGGTCCTATTGCAATTACTTGAAATGCGTTTGGATACCATTATTTTTCGATTGGGTATGGCACTTACCATTCCTGGAGCCAGACAATTAGTCAACCATAGACATATCCTGGTCAATGATCGGATAGTAGATATACCAAGTTATCGTTGCAAACCCCAAGATTTGATTTCTATAAAAGATCAACAAAGATCCAGAAATATAATAAATAAAAATATAGATCTATCCCAGAGGGATAAAATCTGGGTGCCAAACCATTTGAATCTTAAAAAAAAAAAAAAGTCACAATATATTGGATTAGTAAAAAAAATAGTAGATAGTAAACGGATCAGTTTGAAGATTAATGAATTGTTAGTCGTAGAGTATTATTCCTGTCGAGTTTAAATTGAGAATAAAAAGGAGGGATTCCTGCACATCTGTTCCTCTGTACATTACATTACAATGTTAATAAATATTAACACATTTATTGTCCGTTTTTTACAATTCCAATGTTAGTTATTTTCCTTTCCCATACCAATGTTCGTTTTCCTCATTTCATTTCCTCTATCACGAAATAATAACGGGGTTGTGGGATGATGAGATAATCCTATTGGGATGGGATTCAATAGATTGATAAAAAAAAATAAGGTGAATATACGGAAAGAGAGGGATTCGAACCCCCGGTAAACACACGCCTACATAGCAGTTCCAATGCTACGCCTTGAACCGCTCAGCCATCTTTCCTATGCAATCTCTCCATTTAAATCCAAAAAATGTAAATTAGATTAGTGGATAGCAAGTTAAAAATTATTCTTGTTCAGATACGAGAACTTCCTTTTGCAGAAGTAAAGTACTTAACTTATTCAATCCCCCCTAAAGACAAAAGAATATTTTACCACACTTCTTATTTTATTCCTATTTCAGCAAATTAGAATCTTTATCAATCTGCTTATCTCATCTTATTCGGGTTGCCCAATCCAATCGCGAAATTGAGCCAGATCTATTAATCCATTTAATTTCATGATCATAATATACATAATGATTGTATAGTATTATTAATAATTCTTCGGCAAGGATTCATAGTACAAATTGTATCATTATGACGAGATTTTTATCCATATTTATTATGTATGTTAATATGGGTATGCACACAATGATCATTTAGTTCTCATTATGCAATGATCCTTTCACTTTACTTACTTGTTTGCTCGTTCGGATCACGAGCAAATGAGTCTGGACTTACTTATTGAGTTCGTAGAATATTTAATTTAAAATAAATTAAATTTTTTCTATTGTTCATCAGTCAATTTACATGAACACCCCTTTCGAATATTCTCTATCTATTTTTATTCAGAATAGTCAATTAGATTAGAATTTTCACATATTTACGATCAGAAGGAAACCCATTTATTATGCTATTGTGCGTCGGAAAATCATTTTGTTCATGGGATCATTTCCGTATGGGGAATGAAGGAAATTATCAAATCTCTAATTGACTATGCCTAGATCTCAGAGAAATGACAATTTTATCGATAAGACCTTCACAATTGTAGCGGATATCTTATTGCAAATAATCCCAATGGCTTCAGGGGAGAAAGAGGCATTTACCTATTACAGAGATGGTGTGATTTGATATTTTTTTCTCTTTCTGTTTTTCTCCTTTCAGGGAATGGCAGGATATTGAGTCAAAGAAAACTTACGCTTAGTGAAAGTGAGTTTCATAAATAGAACAATTCTTTCTGTCGTGTATCCCCGATTGATGCAGCCTTAGATGCTTTGATCTTCTGAGATTCTAGTATCAAGCGAAAGGTTACACCTATGTATGTAATAGGTGTTAATGGTCAAACCTATCTGATAGGCACGCATAGGGGAAATTAAAAAGCACTACGTGTGGAAATCGACAACACAAACGCTTCGTTATCATACATATGACCTTTTTACGAAGGGCTAGTGAGAATGGTTGGGGCAACAAACATCCATCTCGTTTGTACTTCGGATACCGTTAGAACCATCGGAGATTGTTGAAGTGAATAACTCCCTTAAAATACGGTGCGTTAAGGACAAAGAAATTGTTGAAGGTTCTGTTTTTAGTGATAAGCTAAAATCCTTGTTATTCAGAAAAAAGAATCTTTGCAAGAAGGATGGCTAGAGATTCATCAGAAATACACTAGCTCCTGTTAATTATTAATAATGGGGATAAGACTCTCTTTACAATTCAACGGATTACTTCCCTTATTATGTAAAATAAAAGGAGGAGCCGTATGAGGTGAAAATCTCATGTACGGTTTTGTAACGGAGATCATTTCAATTGAATGAACGACCGTGACGAATGTCAGCTCAATCCGAAGGGGAATATGCGGAAGCTTTACAAAATTATTATGAAGCCATGCGCCCGGAAATCGACCCTTATGATCGAAGTTATATACTATATAATATAGGTCTTATCCACACGAGTAATGGGGAACATACTAAGGCTTTGGAATATTATTTCCAGGCATTAGAACGAAACCCATCTTTACCACAAGCTCTTAATAACACGGCCCTGATCTGTCATTACGTGCGGCTATCTGTACTATAGAATGAATTCGTTTAGAACTACGGATAAGGACAAAAGAACAGGCTTTCTACATATACGCCGTCCAAAGGGACGGTTTTTATCAGCTGTAGTAAAAAAAAATATCCCTCATAGGAGCCCAAATATGAATGGATAAATAGAGCCTGGATATTCTATGGATAAAAAAAACCATTCAATTGATGGGGAAAGCACCATAAAGATCAATTATTGAAAGTTCGGGCTGATACGATCAAATCTGCTCATTGACAAAAATAAGGAATCAACTTATGTAATAGAGTTGATTTACTAGGCTATTGAGCAGCGGTGTAGGATCAGATCCTAAAGATGTGAAGTACTCTCCTACCAGTTGCAGACGGAAAGTACTATTTGAAAGTTCTATACATAACGTAGATAGTTACCCCTTAAAAAGACTTCTATTCGGATAATCTGAAGTAGATCTTTTTGTTTCTATACTTCATCTTTATGAGGGTGGGAGAAAAGATAAAACCTTTTTCATTTATCGAAAGTGAAGTTTGAAACTCATGTCATTGACCCTTTCTGTTCTTTCGGTTAACCTGAACCTATTCCCAATCAACTCTCTTCTATTTTGTAAGTTTGGGTAAAGAACTAAAGAATAATAGTGAATTGAGCCGTATGAGGTAGGAAACTCTCAAGTACGGTTCTAAGGGAAGAAAACTTTTCCAAGTTGACCTATCCCGACCGAGGAGAACAGGCCATTCGACAAGGAGATCCTGAAATTGCGGAGGCTTGGTTCAATCAAGCTGCTGAGTATTGGAAGCAAGCTATAGCGCTTGCTCCAAGTAATTATATCGAAGCACAAAATTGGTTAAAGATTACAGGACGTTTTGTAGAATGAAAATCTCTCTATTACCATACTGGTAAATCGTATGGATTATGATATGAAACATTTTATCCATTCAGGATAAATCAATGAATCATACTATTCGATAGAATTAGCTTCTCTTATTTCGTTGTCATTTATATAAATATATTGACAATAAAATAAATAATACCTTCTATGGATCGTTAATGAAAGGGATCTTTTGAATAGGAGTAAATCCCGTCCAGAGATTTAATTTATTAAGGATCCATTAATATTTATCCACAAATAATTCAAAGTTTTTGTGATTCAAAAATGTTATCTGGGACATATGGGGTCCATATATATGGGTAAATACAACAAACTGGATATGAAGATAATTATATTACACATTATACCGAGAAATGCCTTTTCCCACTGGGTGGGAAAGACGTTTCCCATATTGTAATGGTCCATTGAGCACCTATGGTATATGTCATAATAAATTTGAACACCTGCCTCAGATTGACTTCCGTATCATAGTTTGCTTCAGTCCTGAACTGGGAAATAAAGAGAGGAACGAGTTAAGAATATATATCTATCGTTCAATAATTCCTTCCTGTTGGCGGGTTTTTTCTCATGTCTCGTCTGGAAAGAGGAGAACTCAATGATCATTCGTTCACCGGAAGCAGAAGTAAAGATCGTGGTGGAGAGGGATCCTATTAAAACATCTTTTGAAAAATGGGCTAAACCCGGTCATTTCTCAAAGACACTAGCTAAGGGACCTAATACTACCACTTGGATCTGGAACCTACATGCTGATGCTCACGATTTTGATAGCCATACCAATGATTTGGAAGAGATCTCTCGCAAAGTATTTAGTGCTCATTTTGGTCAACTAGCCATCATCTTTATTTGGCTAAGTGGGATGTACTTTCACGGCGCTCGTTTCTCTAATTATGAAGCATGGCTGGGTGATCCTACTCACATCAAACCCAGTGCTCAGGTAGTTTGGCCAATAGTAGGTCAAGAAATTTTGAATGGAGATGTAGGTGGAGGTTTTCGAGGAATACAAATAACCTCTGGGTTTTTCCAGATTTGGCGAGCATCCGGAATAACTAGTGAGTTACAACTTTACTGCACCGCAACTGGTGCATTGATCTTTGCAGCGTTAATGCTTTTTGCTGGTTGGTTCCATTATCACAAAGCTGCTCCAAAATTGGCTTGGTTCCAAGATGTAGAATCCATGTTGAACCACCATTTAGCAGGGTTACTAGGACTTGGGTCTCTAGGTTGGGCAGGACACCAAGTACACGTTTCTTTACCTATTAATCAACTCCTAGATGCTGGAGTGGACCCTAAAGAGATACCACTTCCTCATGAATTTATTTCAAATCGTGATCTTTTAGCTCAACTTTATCCCAGTTTTGCTGAGGGATTGACCCCATTTTTCACCCTGAACTGGTCGGAATATTCCGATTTTTTGACTTTTCGTGGAGGACTCAATCCGGTAACGGGGGGTCTATGGCTGACCGATACTGCACATCACCATTTGGCTATTGCAATTCTGTTTCTGATCGCAGGTCATATGTATAGGACCAATTGGGGTATTGGCCATAACCTCAAGGAAATTTTGGAAGCTCATAAAGGTCCATTTACAGGGGAGGGTCATAGAGGTCTTTACGAGATCTTAACTACCTCATGGCATGCTCAATTAGCTCTTAACCTAGCTATGTTAGGATCTTTAACTATTGTCGTAGCTCACCACATGTATTCTATGCCCCCCTATCCATATCTAGCTATTGACTATGGTACCCAGCTCTCTCTGTTCACGCACCATATGTGGATTGGTGGATTTCTCATAGTTGGTGCTGCTGCACATGCAGCTATTTTTATGGTAAGAGACTATGATCCGACTACTCAATACAACAATCTTTTAGATCGTGTTCTGAGACATCGTGATGCAATTGTATCACACCTCAACTGGGCATGTATATTCTTAGGTTTCCACAGTTTTGGTCTGTATATTCATAATGATACTATGAGTGCTTTAGGACGTCCTCAAGATATGTTTTCAGATACTGCTATACAATTACAACCTATCTTTGCTCAATGGATACAAAACACTCATGCCTCATCACCTAGTTTGACAGCTCCTGATGCAACAGCAAGCACCAGCTTAACCTGGGGAGGTGGTGATTTGGTAGCAGTAGGTGCCAAAGTGGCTTTGTTACCTATTCCATTAGGAACTGCGGATTTTTTAGTGCACCATATTCATGCATTTACTATCCATGTGACTGTATTAATACTACTTAAAGGTGTCTTATTTGCCCGTAGCTCTCGTTTAATACCCGATAAAGTGAATCTTGGTTTTCGTTTTCCTTGCGATGGGCCTGGAAGAGGAGGAACATGTCAAGTATCTGCCTGGGATCATGTCTTCCTAGGGTTATTTTGGATGTATAATGCAATTTCGGTAGTAATATTCCATTTCAGCTGGAAAATGCAGTCCGATGTTTGGGGTAGTATAAGTGATCAGGGAGTGGTAACTCATATCACGGGAGGAAACTTTGCCCAGAGTTCTATTACAATTAACGGGTGGCTCCGTGACTTTCTATGGGCACAAGCCTCTCAAGTAATTCAATCTTACGGTTCTTCATTATCTGCATATGGTCTTTTCTTCTTAGGTGCTCATTTTGTTTGGGCATTTAGTTTAATGTTCCTATTCAGTGGTCGCGGATATTGGCAAGAACTAATTGAATCTATTGTTTGGGCTCATAATAAATTAAAGGTTGCTCCTGCTATCCAGCCCAGAGCCTTGAGTATTGTCCAAGGACGTGCTGTAGGAGTAGCTCATTACCTTCTGGGTGGAATCGCCACAACATGGGCGTTCTTCCTAGCAAGAATTATTGCAGTAGGATAACGGCTAGGAGGATTTGAAAAGCATTATGGCATCAAGATTTCCAAAGTTCAGTCAAGGCTTGGCCCAGGACCCAACTACTCGTCGTATTTGGTTTGGTATTGCTACTGCACATGACTTTGAGAGTCATGATGATATTACCGAAGAACGTCTTTATCAGAAGATTTTTGCTTCTCACTTTGGTCAGTTAGCTATAATCTTTCTGTGGACCTCTGGTAATTTGTTCCACGTGGCTTGGCAAGGCAATTTCGAAGCATGGGTCCATGATCCCTTACATGTAAGGCCTATTGCTCATGCAATTTGGGATCCTCATTTTGGTCAACCGGCTGTAGAAGCCTTTACCCGAGGAGGCGCCCCCGGTCCGGTAAATATTGCTTATTCTGGTGTTTATCAGTGGTGGTATACAATTGGCTTACGCACTAATGAAGATCTTTATAGCGGAGCTCTTTTCTTGCTATTTCTTTCCGCTATCTTTTTAATAGCGGGTCGGTTACATCTACAACCTCAATGGAAACCAAGTGTTTCATGGTTTAAAAATGCCGAATCTCGTCTCAATCATCATTTGTCGGGGCTCTTCGGAGTCAGTTCTTTGGCTTGGACGGGACATTTAGTTCATGTTGCTATCCCTGAATCAAGGGGGGAACACATAAGATGGGATAATTTCTTGTCTGTATTACCGTATCCCCAAGGCTTAGAACCCCTTTTTACAGGTCAGTGGAATCTTTATGCTCAAAATCCTGATTCCAGTAATCATTTATTTGGTACCTCGCAAGGGGCGGGAACTGCTATTCTAACTCTTCTCGGAGGATTTCACCCACAAACTCAAAGTTTGTGGCTAACTGATATAGCTCATCATCATTTAGCTATTGCATTTGTCTTTTTTATTGCTGGTCATATGTATAGAACTAACTTTGGGATTGGACACAGTATAAAAGATATTTTAGAAGCACATATTCCTCCGGGAGGCCGATTAGGACGCGGACATAAAGGTCTTTATAACACAATCAATAATTCTCTTCACTTTCAATTAGGTCTTGCTCTAGCTTCTTTGGGGGTTATCACTTCCTTGGTGGCTCAACACATGTATTCTTTACCCGCCTATGCATTCATAGCACAAGACTTCACTACCCAAGCTGCATTGTATACTCATCATCAATACATTGCCGGATTCATTATGACAGGGGCGTTTGCTCATGGAGCTATATTCCTCATTAGGGATTATGATCCAGAACAGAATAAGGATAATGTATTAGCGAGAATGTTGGAACATAAGGAAGCTATAATATCTCATTTGAGTTGGGCTAGTTTATTCCTAGGTTTTCATACCTTGGGACTTTATGTTCATAACGATGTTATGCTTGCTTTTGGTACTCCGGAAAAACAAATCTTGATCGAACCTATATTTGCTCAGTGGATACAATCTGCTCATGGTAAGACCTTATATGGTTTTGATGTACTCTTATCTTCAGCAAATGATCCAGCATTCAATGCTGGTAAAAGCATATGGTTACCTGGTTGGTTGAATGCTATTAACGATAATAAAAATTCACTCTTTTTAACAATTGGTCCTGGAGATTTTTTGGTTCATCATGCTATTGCTCTAGGTTTGCATACAACTACATTGATTTTAGTCAAAGGTGCTTTAGATGCGCGTGGTTCGAAGCTAATGCCTGATAAAAAAGATTTTGGTTATAGTTTTCCTTGCGATGGTCCGGGACGGGGTGGCACTTGCGATATTTCGGCCTGGGATGCTTTTTATTTGGCAGTTTTCTGGATGTTGAATACTATTGGATGGGTTACTTTCTATTGGCATTGGAAGCATATCACCTTATGGCAGGGGAATGTAGCGCAATTTAATGAGTCTTCCACTTATTTAATGGGATGGTTAAGAGATTATCTTTGGTTAAACTCTTCACAACTTATTAATGGATACAATCCTTTTGGTATGAACAGTTTATCTGTCTGGGCGTGGATGTTCTTATTCGGGCATCTTGTTTGGGCTACTGGATTTATGTTTCTTATTTCCTGGCGTGGATATTGGCAGGAACTGATTGAAACTCTCGCATGGGCCCATGAACGCACACCTTTGGCTAATTTAGTTCGATGGAGGGACAAGCCGGTAGCTCTTTCCATTGTTCAAGCACGATTAGTTGGATTAGCTCACTTTTCCGTAGGTTATATATTCACCTATGCAGCTTTCTTAATCGCCTCTACATCAGGCAAATTTGGTTAATTTTTTTTTATTTTCAATTTTAGGAGATATTTAGATTATCAATCTAATCATCTCTGCATAAAAAGATTGAATAATCCACGTAATACTTCTCCATCTCAAATTTGATTTATATTTTTTATTCCTGGATATAAGCTGACTAAATCATTATGGCAAGAAAAAGTCTCATTCAAAGAGAAAAAAAGAAACAAAGATTGGAAAGGAAATATACTCTTCTTCGTCAATCTTTAAAAAAAGAGATGAGCGAAGTCTCATCATTGGATGAAAAATTGGAAATTTATAGAAAATTACAATCTTCACCACGTAATAGTGCACCTACACGTCTTCGTCGCCGTTGTTCGACGACTGGAAGGCCTAGAGCCAACTATAGGGATTTTGAGTTGTCCGGATATATAATCCGGGAGATGGCTCACGCATGTTTGTTGGCCGGGGTAACAAAATCGAGTTGGTAGGAGGAAAAAAAGATTATTTAAGGTTTTTGTGATGATAGAAAAGTCCCTCCCCTCCCTATATAGGGAGGGAGGATAACATGAGTAAGGGGTTGCTCAATGTAACCCATTTTGGCTATTATAGCAAAGCTAATATTAAAGGATAGCGCGGAGTAGAGCAGTTTGGTAGCTCGCAAGGCTCATAACCTTGAAGCCACGGGTTCAAATCCCGTCTCCGCAAAGACACAATAGTCAAAAAGGATGACTCATTCCATTGAGAATGGCTTGATAAACCATGAAAGGATACGACCAAACCAAAAACTATTCCTTTTTCTATTTCATCTTCCGGATGGGCGGGTAGCGGGAATTGAACCCGCATCTTCTCCTTGGCAAGGAGAAATTTTACCATTCAACCATACCCGCATTTGACTCATTATTGGAGTATATAATATATACTCCATTATATTACCACTTACTTCTATGTAAGTATATTTTACTGGAATTATAGTATGATTATTTACTATACCAATAATAAAATAACTCCTGCCAAGATCACTTTCATTTAGTTCCTTGGCATTTATGGGAAATGTCATTGCGAACTATAATGCCCCTCCGGAGAGGGGAGGGGGGGCGAGTTTCAACTCAAAAGATCTTAGAACATATCTACGATATGAAAGAATTTAGAATACCTACTAAAAAGACTGATCCAATCCATAATGATACGCCCGAAAATAGCACATTTTTGCTACTTGACCAACCATTAGGAGAGGCAAGTGCGACAGGTACACCAATTACTAGGAGAAATGAAATTGCAATTAATGCAAACACAGACGATTGGAAAGCAATAGTCATGGTTGTGATCTTAAAAGCTTCCAACAGATTCAATAGACTATACCATCGGATCCCTATCCGGTCAAATTATAATCAAATGCACTATGGATTTTATTTGATCATAAATTAATCGAGCTTAAATTTATCAAATTTCGATTTGAGTGTGAAAGAATAGGGAAATTCGTTTCTTTTTACCATCATGAGATATCAACTATAATATAGATAACAACCCTATAGTTTAACAACCCTATAGTTAGGTATTAACTGTCGGGGTAAAATAGAATTGTTTTCGTCCGGGAGAGATGGCCGAGTGGTTGATGGCTCCGGTCTTGAAAACCGGTATAGTTAACTATCGAGGGTTCGAATCCCTCTCTCTCCTTTTGTTCATTGAACAATTGAACTTATCAGTTCAGTACCAAAAAAGGCTCGGCTATATAATATAGATAGCCGAGCAACAAGGATTCAGTTGGAAAAATAATATCGAAGGATACCACTATCCCATCTCCCAACATGGGAAATAAATCTAAATTGGATAGATTTAGATTTTATCTAGCTTCATCTATGGTTTAATTAAGAGGGGTCATGGAAAGAACAGGTTCAAAATCACGATCAATTCCTTTCTCAAATCCTGCTGCAGCTGCGCGAGCCCTTCCTGCATGCCACAAATGACCTACGAAAAAGAAAAATCCTAGAACAAAATGAGAGGTGGCTAACCAACTTCGAGGTGAAACATAATTCACCGCATTAATCTCGGTAGCTACACCACCCACAGAATTTAAAGAACCTAAAGGAGCATGGGTCATATATTCCGCTGAACGTCGTTCTTGCCAGGGTTGTATGTCCTTTTTCAACTTACTCAAGTCCAAACCATTAGGACCCCTTAGAGGTTCCAACCAGGGAGCACGAAGATCCCAAAAACGCATTGTTTCTCCTCCGAAGATAATTTCTCCAGTAGGAGAACGCATAAGATATTTACCTAAACCAGTAGGCCCTTGGGCAGACCCCACACTAGCTCCAAGACGTTGATCTCTAACTAGAAAAGTAAATGCTTGAGCTTGAGAGGCCTCTGGGCCAGTAGGCCCATAGAATTCACTGGGATAAGCTGTATTGTTAAACCAAACAAAACAACAAGCAGTGAAACCAAAGATAGAAAGAGCCGCTAAACTATAGGACAAGTAAGCTTCTCCGGACCACACAAACGCACGACGAGCCCATGCAAAAGGTTTTGTTAAGATGTGCCAGATACCACCGAAAATACAAATGGAACCTAACCACACATGTCCTCCAATTAGATCTTCTAGATTGTCCACGCTAACAATCCATCCCTCTCCCCCAAAAGGGGACTTGAGTAAATAACCAAATATAACACCTGGGTTAAGCGTAAGATTCGTAATTTTTCTTACATCTCCACCGCCGGGAGCCCAGGTATCATATATGCCACCAAAATACACAGCCTTGAATACTAAGAGAAAAGCACCAACACCTAACAAGATTAGGTGAATACCTAAAATTGTGGTCATTTTGTTCCTATCTTTCCATACATAACCAAAAAAGGGAAAAGATTCTTCTAAAGTTTCGGGTCCGATTAGTGCATGATAAATACCACCGAAACCTAAAACTGCAGAAGAAATTAAGTGAAGTACCCCAGATACAAAATAGGGAAAAGTATCCACAATTTCCCCACCAGGACCGACTCCCCATCCTAGAGTAGCTAAATGAGGAAGTAAAATCAAGCCTTGTTCATACATAGGCTTTTCCGGTACAAAATGAG